TAGGCAAAAATTATATTGCCAGAAATTGACAAAGTAATATTTAAATTTAGCCATCAGAAGAAATGTCCCCCTTGAAGCCAGAATACCTTTTCCCTGATACCTAACATAATGCAGAAAAGGATCCTTGAAAAACCAAAGGATAACCCCAAAATGCTTAGTAAATACTTTTACAAAATGTTCTAACTTTAGGTAGAAATAAACTCGTGCAAGAAAGGCTCCGTAAGATGTTGATCGTAAATGAGAGGATTGGTTGCGGAGAAAAACGAAGATGGATTCGCATTCACATACGTAGGAATTATATAGGAACAATAAGAATCTTTGATTCTTTTTTTTTGAAAAATCGGAAACAGACCTCTTTAGAGTAATAACACTATTACAATACTCATAAAGAAAGAATCGTAATAAATGCAAACAAGAGGTATCTTGTACCCAGTAACGAACAGTTTGAACCAATATTTCCAAATGGATAGGGTGAGGTATCAATATATCTAACACATAATTTAAACGTAAAAATTTGTCCTCTAAAAAAGGAAATATTGAATGAATTGATCGTAAATTTTGAGATGCTTTTAGTTCTTTTCCATCTAGGGAAGATATTAATCGCATAGAAAAGGGAATTTCCGCAATAGTTGCAAACCCCTCTGAGATCTGTTGAGAATAGAAATTTTTCTTGGGCAGAAGAAATTCATTTTTGTTAGAATCATTAACAGAAAGAATCAAATAATTCTGTTGATACATTCGAATAACTAAACGTTTTACAACTAGTAAACTGTATTTTGTGTCAGAACTTTTTTTTTTATTTGACAACAAAATGGACCTGTTTAAACCTAAATCCTGATCATGTACAAGTGCATAAATATATTCCTGAAAGATAATTGGGTATAAAAAATCGTCTTGCCAAGATCTATCTAGTTCTAAATATCTTTGGAATTCCTCCATTTAAAATGCGACCAGAAACGAAAAGTAGAGGGTTTCTTGGGTTATAAAATGATACGTAGTGCGATACAGTCAAAACAAGATATTCTAGTACAAAAGAATAGATCCCTCGGAAAGAGGTAAACTCATCAACGGACTCTCTATCTTTTTTCCATCTAATTGGTTTCGTTCCTATATAGTTATAGGATAAGAAGATGGTTAGAAATCCTTTATTTTTTCAACTCAATCGCTCTTTTGATTTTGGAAAAAAAGTATCCTTATCAATATACTGTTTCTTCTACACATTCATCTCCATTTTCCATTAGAAAAGAAAATGGCTAATAGTTAGGATTCACTAAAAAAGCGGTAATTCACTCCTGGAAAAGCCGCCCCGCATCAGGCACTAATCTATTTTTAACGTTTAATTAGGGCGGGTAATCGTTCCAATTAAGAACATAAGCTCGTTTCTTTTTCTTTCCCTACAATTAGAGCCATAAGGCTCGATCCATGTATTCAATCGACCCAACTTTAAATTCATTTCGTTTCGTTCTAAGAATTCAACCAAAGTTTTTGTACCGAACTAATAAGAACGAAATGGTTTCATAATTCTCCATTGATACGACATGCTCTTTTTTCCATTCATTCCTTTCAGGATCAGTCGTGGTCTTACAAACTCTACCGATGGTGTGGACGAATCCCTTGCTTCATCCAAATGTATAAAAGAACCTAGCCGCACTTAAAAGCCGAGTACTCTACCGTTGAGTTAGCAACCCAAAGAGCGTATAGTATATAGATACAGTCGAGATCAAAATAAAAAAATTATACAAAACAACCAAACAACCAAAAATTTGAATTAGCAAAAAAGAAAAAAGGATCAACTGACAATACAAGAATACAAGAAATGTTCAAATAAAAAACTAGACCACTTGTTAGATATTTTCATCCACTACATTCTCTATATTTTTAGAGATTCTTTTTTTACATTATCTATATCTATCCATTTCCTTCTAAAAAAACTTGGTTTTGTATAAAAAAAATTCAACGAATCGTTAAATTAAATAAAGTAAAAAACAAAACGTGTTTTTTTGTATGTAGGACAAAAAAATAGAGAAAAAATGGATCCAGTTACACTTGAATTATATTTGTTCACTACACTCTTGTCAATATGTATGTTAAAAAAAAAGAACAAAAATAAATAAAGAACTTGTGTTGGATTGGCACTATCTAAAAAAGGTACATGATTAGAAAGGAAAGAATGTAAATCGAAATAAAAAAGAAGTAGAAAAAATATCAATAATTATACGTCAAATAATTCATGCTTTTTTGAGTATAGTTACAAAGACAACTATCCAATTGAAAGGAATGTGATAATTTCATATTGCTAAACCCAACTCCTACTCTTAGTGAGTTGGTCAATATAAAACTTTCCTCGTTTCTTCACTTGATCTTTTTTCTAGACAAACTATATACATACGAATCGCTCAAGTCCCTATTTAATTAAGTGAATTTTGTTTCATTAGGGCGAAGTTCTTTAAAAACCTCTGCTTTCTTTAAAATATTATAAACAGTTCCCGTAGGTTGAGCGCCCCTTTCAAGAAAATATAGAATAGCGGGAACATTTAAATAAGTTTGATTCTTTATCGGATCATAAAAACCAACTTTCCGAAGATCTCTTCCTTCTCTTCGGGACCGAACATCAATTGCAACAATTCGATAGACGGCTCATTGGGATAGATTATATGAACAATACCCCCCCTAGAAACGTATAAGAAGTTTTCTCCTCGTACGGCTCAAGAAAAATGATTTCTTCTTTTTTTTCAAGTTATGAATATATAAACTTCTAATGGCAAAAAGGTCCATAAAACCATCAAATTAATGAAACTAAGAATTAAGCCCCTTTTTGCTCTTATTCTTCTTTCCGGAAAAACCCATTTGCACCCATAACTCAAGTTAAATAACTCTCAAATAACTCAAAAGAAAAATTTCATTTATATTTATTGAGTGGTCTCTAACCCCCCCTTTGTCTGGCTTATTTAACCTCTATTGGAATTCTTCATTCTAATCCAGTTGTTGATACAATTGAGAATGAAAAGGGCCTTTCCTTGTTTCGGAATCTCTTTACTTTAAATCATTAGGTTTATACATTACTTCGTTGATCTTTAATCCTTTCAAAATGGCAGCAACATACCCCTTTTGCGATTGTTTATCAAAGAAAAGAATCAGACAAACACTTGCACTTGATTCTTTCACAATATACTTTGTTATCGAAAAGGGTTTATCAATTCCAAAAAATTTTCCTTTTGGATTGGAAACTTGGTGGGGTTGGATCCTTTCGATTTAGCTGTCAAAAATATACTTACGAAGTTGTTCCAATTTATTGATTCACACTAACCCTAGATTCTTGCTCTTAAGAAATGAATCAATACTTTCTACTCGAGCTCCATCATGTACTAGTTTCAATTAACTACACCACAAAAAAAGTGTGGGTACTAGTCTAACAGAACAGGGGATGTCGAGCCAAGAGCACCTTTTTTATATAAAATGGTGGATATAAAAATCCACATCAGATCATGTCCTTCAAGTCGCGCGTTGCTTTCTACCACATCGTTTCAAACGAAGTTTTACCATAACATTCCTCTAATTTTGAACCGGTATACAATTGATTCAATTATGGAATCATGAATAGTCATTTATTTAGGCGGTACGTACATAGAAATCTATACTTTATTCTATATCTATATTACTTTATTCTATATCTATATTAAATAGGTATTCTAGATTCAATCTATTTCGATTATTCTTATTAGAAGAAGATTAGATAGATTTTTTTCTTATTTATATAGAAATAGACACACGGCATAAGTAACTAAATACCTTCCATATGGATAGGTATATGTTCGTCTAACCCGCTTTTAATTGAAATTGAAAGAATCAATCTATCTATTATCCTATCTTGCCTGTATTAGATCACAATTGGATTAAGTTAGATCTGTGTGGGTCAATGCCGTTTGTGAAAAAGATAGAATTAAAAAACGAAGTATTAAATTATAAAAAGCGAAAGAAGAAGAATATTATATATATACTCTATACTATATAATATAAGACTACACTTTTTATTACAAAAAGTCCCTTGGTAAAAAATTTTTGAATAGAATCCAGATGCTCTGGGACGGAAGGATTCGAACCTCCGAATAGCGGGACCAAAACCCGTTGCCTTACCACTTGGCCACGCCCCACTGAGATTTCTACTCTACACTAATATTGTTATTGATTATTCGTCAATTCCAACCAAAATTTCTATAGAATCCAGTCGATTGCTATTTGGATTTTCACACATATAGGTATAGAATGAAACTTAATTTCTTGATCATTACATATAATTTAATTAAGATAATGTATGAAAGTATGATTTCTTCTATTCTCTTTTTATTTGAGAATGGAAGAGTTTTTGATTGAGTAAGTTCAAAAAAAAAAAAAGAAACGAAAGGATTTTTGATCGACTTTGCTTTCTTCATTTTTCGCTTATCTTATATCAATAACTCAATCAAAATGCAATAATCTTCAATAAAAAAGATGTCTGCTATGCTTAATATCTTTAGTTTGATCTGTATTTGTCTTAATTCTACCCTTTTTTCGAGTAGTTTTTTATTCGCCAAATTGCCCGAGGCCTATGCATTTTTGAGTCCAATCGTCGATTTTATGCCAGTCATACCTCTACTCTTTTTTCTACTAGCCTTTGTTTGGCAAGCTGCTGTAAGTTTTCGATGAGATTTCAAATATCGTCCTAGAAAAGGATTTCTCGAGAAAAATTTAGAATATATATGGTTATAGAAAAGATCAGATACGTTTTTATAGTATGAACTCTCAATTCAAATATAAAATTTCAAATAGAAAAAGTCTTGGATAGCCTCGAAAGATGGGAATCACTTCCTTTATCGTTCTAACAAAAATTTACGCAAAGAGCCCTGTGAGGTCTTCCACAAAAATTGTGGGTAGGAAAGCGATTGTTTCTTTTTGATAAAAGGGAGGCTCCTAACACTTAACAAATGAATTACATTTTTTCTTTTTTTGATTTCCAGAGACTA